CACGAACAAGTAAGAATTGATTCAGAGGATCGAATCCAAATTTTAAAATTATTATTTAATGCAATTAGAACTGTTCCCAACGATAAAATGATTAAAAAAAAATCTATTGGAATAAAAGAAATTAATAAAAAAGTTCCTCGATGGTCATACAAATTAATCAACGATTTTGAACAACAGGAGGGGGAAACCGAAGAAACTGTGGTAGAGGATCATCAGATTCGTTCAAGAAAATCCAAACGTGTAGTGATTTTTACTGATAACCAACAAAATACTGATGCTTATACTAATACCAAAGAAACTAATAATACTGATCAAACAGGCGAAGTTGCTTTGATACGTTATTCCCAACAATCGGATTTTCGTCGAGACATAATCAAAGGCTCCATGCGCGCTCAAAGACGTAAAACAGTTACTTGGAAACTCTTTGAAGCAAATGCGAATTCCCCTCTTTTTTTGGACCGAATAGACAAATCTTTTTTTTTTTTTTTTGATATTTCTGAACGGATGAAAAAAATTTTTAAAAATTGGATGTGGAAAAACACAGAATTCACAATTTCGAATTATACAGAGAAAAAGACAAAAGAAAGCGCGAAAAAAAAAGAGGAGGACAAAAAAGAAGAAGACAAAAGAAAGGAGAAAGTGCGTATACAAATAGCGGAAGCCTGGGATAGTTTTTTACTTGCTCAAGTAATGAGAGGCTTTTTATTAGTAACCCAATCAATTCTTAGAAAATATATTATATTACCTTCATTGATAATAGCTAAAAATATCGTCCGTATACTATTATTTCAATTTCCGGAATGGTATGAGGACTTAAAGGATTGGAATAGAGAAATGCATGTTAAATGTACCTATAACGGCGTTCAATTATCAGAAAAAGAATTTCCAAAAAACTGGTTAACAGACGGCATTCAGATCAAGATCCTATTTCCTTTTCGTCTTAAACCTTGGCACAGATCTAAGTTACGAGCCCCTTATAATGATCCAATGAAAAAGCAAGGTCAAAAAAATGATTTTTGTTTTTTAACAATTTTTGGAATGGAAGCTGAACTACCTTTTGGTTCTCCCAGAAAAAAACTTTCATTTTTTGAACCGATTTTAAAAGAACTCAAAAAAAAAATTAAAAAATTGCAAAAGAAATGTTTTATAATTCTAGGAATTTTTAAAGAACAAACAAAATTGTTTCTAAATGTCTCAAAAAAACCAAAAAAATGGATCATTAAAAACATTCTGTTTATAAAAGAAATAATAAAAGAACTCTCAAAAATAAACCCAATTGTATTATTTGGATTAAGAGAAATAGAAGTATATGAATTGAGTGAAATTAAAAAAGATTCAATAATCAGTAATCGGATGATTCAGGAATCGTCCATTCAAATTAGATCTCAGGATTGGACAAATTATTCATTAACAGAAAAAAAAATGCAAGATCTGACTGATAGAATAAACACAATCATAAATCAAATAGAAAAAATTACAAAAGACAAGAAAAAGGGATTTATAAAAGACAAGAAAAAGGGATTTATAACTTCAGATAGAAATTTGAGTTCTAACAAAATAAGTTATGATGATAAAAGATTGGAATCACAAAAAAATATTTGGCAGATATTAAAAAGAGGAACTGCTCGATTAATCCGTAAATCCCATTATTTTATAATATTTTTCATTGAAAAGATATACATAGATATCTTTCTATCTATGATTAATATTCCTAGTATCAATACACAACTTTTTCTTGAATCAACAAAAAAAATTATTAATAAAAACATTAACAGTAATGAAGCAAATCAAGAAAGAGTTAATAAAACAAATCAAAGTTTAATTAAATTTATTTCGATTATAAAAGAGTCACTTTCTAATACTAATATTAGTCTTAGTCAAAAAAATTCAAAGACTTTTTTTGACTTATCTTACTTTTCACAAGCATATGTATTTTACAAATTATCACAAACCCAACTTATTAAGTTAGAGAAATTGAAATCCGTATTTCAATATAATGGAACCCCCCTTTTTCTTAAGAATGAAATAAAGGATTTTTTTGTTATAAGACAAGAACTATTTCATTCCGAATTAAGACCTAAGAATCTTCGCAATTCTGGAATGAATCAATGGACAAATTGGTTAAGGAGTCATTATCAATATCAATGTGATGTATCTCAAATTAAATGGTCTAGAGTAGTACCACAAAAATGGCGAAATATATTGAACTGTATAGCTCAAAATAAAGATTTATATAAAGATTTGTGTGATTTATATGAAAAAGATGAATTAATTAACTACGAAAAAAAAACAAAAATGGAAACAGATTTATTATTGAATCAAAAGGATAATTTTAAAAAACAATATAGATATGATCTTTTAGCATATAAATCTATAAATTCTGAAACTAAGAAGTACTCTTCAATTTATGGATCACCATTACAAGTAAAAACTAACCAAGATATTTTTTATAATTACAACACGCATAAACAAAAATCATTTAATATGGTAGAAGATGATATTCGAGATATGGATAAAAATACGGATAGAAAATTTTTTGATTGGAGAGTTCTCGATTTTTGTCTTAAAACGAAGGTCGATATTGAGGCCTGGATCAATATTGATACTGACACTAACAGTAATAAATATACTAAGACTAGGGTTAATAAGTATCAAATAATTGATAAAATCAATAATAAGGGTCTTTTTTATCTCACACTTCAGCAAGATCAAAAAATCAACCTATCCAATCAAAAACCCCTTTTGGATTGGATGGGAATGAATGAAGAAATACTAAGCCGTCCCATATCAAATCTGGAACTTTGGTTCTTGCCAGAATTTGTGAGACTTTATAATACGTATAAAATGAAACCGTGGGTTATACCAATTAAATTACTACTTTTTAATTCTAATATAAAAAAAAATGCTAGTGAAAACAAAAGCATCACTGGAAATAAAAAAAGAGATCCTTTTATATCAATATCGTCGAATGAAAAAAAATCTCTTGAATTAGAAAACCGAAATCAAGGAGAAAAAGAATCCGCGGGCCAAGCAGATCTTAAATCAGCTCTTTCAAACCAAGAAAAAGATGTTGAAGAAGATTATACGGGATCGGACATGAAAAAACATAGAAATAAAAAGCAATACAAGATCAATACAAAAGCGGAGTTTGATTTCTTCCTAAAAAGGTATTTGTATTTTCAATTGAGATGGGATGATTCTTTAAATAAAAAAATAATCAATAACATCAACGTATATTGCCTCCTGCTTAGACTGATAAATCCAAGAGAAATTACTATATCCTCTATTCAAAGGGGCGAAATGAGTCTGGATATTTTGACGATTCAGAAAGATGTAACTCTTACAGAATTTATTAAAAGGGGATTTTTGATTATTGAACCAATTCGTCTAGCTATAAAAAATGATGGAAAATTTATTATGTATCAAACCCTCGGTATTTCATTAGTTCATAAAAGTAAACATCAAATAAATCAAAGATACCGAGAAAAAAAACATGTTGATAAGAATTCTGATGAAGTCATTACAAAACATCAAAAGATGACTGGAAATAGATATAAAAAAAATTATGATTTGTTTGTTCCTGAAAATATTTTATCGCCTAGACGTCGTAGAGAATTGCGAATTCTAATTTGTTTAAATTCTAAGAATAGACATAGAAAGGCATCTTTTTGTAATGGGAATGAGGTAAACAGTCAAGTTGTGGATAAAAGCAAAAAATATAAAAAAAAACTTATAAAATTAAAGCTATTTCTTTGGCCCAATTATCGATTAGAAGATTTAGCTTGTATGAATCGTTATTGGTTTAATACCAATAATGGCAGTTGTTTCAGTATGGTAAGGATACATATGTATCCCCGATTGAAAATTCATTAATAGTACATTTTTCCTATATTTCCCATACCATATCTGGTCTATGACGACAAAGAGATGCACGCATACATTGTCTTACATTCCATTCTGATACATGATACTAATTCAATGACATATCAATTAGATCTAGAATGAACAAAATTTTCTTATTTTAGGTCTAAACTTTTATCTTTTGTGAGTGAAGAAACCAACCATACTTTTGTATCCCCTTTCAAATCCAATTTTAAAATGAAAATAGGATTGAGTAAGTTTTATTAAATTAAAAAAATTAGAAATTAATAACGAAATACAAATTTTTGTATATACCAAATAAAAATTAGGGGCATTATTATTACTGATCAATAAAGATATCTATCAATAAAAAATATCTTAAAATAAAAAGAGGGGGGGAGAGAAAATTTCAGTTTATGGTAAAAAATTCATTCATCTCAGTTATTTCACAAGAAGAAAAAGACGAAAACAGAGGATCTGTTGAATTTCAAATAGTTAGTTTCACCAATAGGATACGAAGACTTACTTCACATTTACAATTACACAAAAAAGACTATTTATCTCAGAGAGGTTTACGTAAAATTCTGGGAAAACGCCAACGATTACTGTCTTATTTGTCAAAGAAAAATAGAATATGTTATAAAGAATTAATTAATCGGTTGGATATTCGGGAGTCAAAAACTCGTTAATTTTATTTTTATAAAGGCATTTTGAATTATTTGATTTATTAGATCTTGAATTTTAATGAACTTTTTTCGTTTTCAGCAATTCATGAAAGAATGAATCGAGGAAAAACCTATGAATATACCGGCTACAAGAAAAGACCTCATGATAGTCAATATGGGCCCCCACCACCCATCAATGCATGGTGTTCTTCGACTCATCATTACTCTAGATGGTGAAGATGTTATTGACTGTGAACCAATATTGGGTTATTTACACCGAGGAATGGAAAAAATTGCGGAAAATCGAACAATTATACAATATTTGCCTTATGTAACACGGTGGGATTATTTAGCTACTATGTTCACAGAAGCAATAACTGTAAACGGACCGGAACAGTTGGGAAATATTCAAGTACCTAAAAGAGCCAGCTATATCAGAATAATTATGTTGGAGTTGAGTCGTATAGCTTCTCATCTGTTATGGCTCGGTCCTTTTATGGCGGATATTGGTGCACAAACCCCCTTTTTCTATATTTTCAGAGAAAGAGAATTAGTATATGATCTATTCGAAGCTGCCACCGGTATGAGAATGATGCATAATTATTTTCGTATCGGAGGAGTAGCGGCCGATCTACCTCATGGCTGGATAGATAAATGTTTGGATTTCTGCGATTATTTTTTAACAAGAGTTGCTGAATATCAAAAACTTATTACACGAAATCCTATTTTTTTAGAACGAGTCGAGGGAGTAGGCATTATTGGTAGAGAGGAAGTAATAAATTGGGGTTTATCGGGACCAATGCTGCGAGCTTCCGGAATACAATGGGATCTTCGTAAAGTTGATCATTATGAATGTTACGACGAATTTGATTGGGAAGTACAGTGGCAAAAAGAAGGAGATTCATTGGCTCGTTATCTAGTCCGAATTGGTGAAATGATAGAATCCGTAAAAATTATTCAACAGGCCCTGGAAGGAATTCCAGGGGGACCCTATGAGAATTTAGAAATACGATACTTTGATAGAGAAAGGAATCCGGAATGGAATGATTTTGAATATCGATTTATTAGTAAAAAGCCGTCTCCTACATTTGAATTGCCGAAACAAGAACTTTATGTGAGAGTAGAAGCCCCAAAGGGAGAATTGGGAATTTTTCTCATAGGGGATCAGAGTGGTTTTCCTTGGAGATGGAAAATCCGCCCGCCGGGTTTTATCAATTTGCAAATTCTTCCGCGGTTAGTTAAAAGAATGAAATTGGCTGATATTATGACGATACTAGGTAGTATAGATATCATTATGGGAGAAGTTGATCGTTGAAATGATAATTGATACACCGGAAGTACAAGATATCGATTCTTTTTCTAGATTAGAATTATTAAAAGAGGTTTATGGAATTCTATGGGTTCTTGTTCCTATTTTGACTCTTGTAGTGGGAATCACAATAGGCGTACTGGTAATTGTATGGTTAGAAAGAGAAATATCGGCAGGGATACAACAACGTATTGGACCTGAATACGCCGGCCCTTTGGGAGTTCTTCAAGCTCTAGCAGATGGGACAAAACTACTTTTCAAAGAAAATCTTTTTCCATCTAGGGGGGATACTCGTTTATTCAGTATCGGGCCATCCATAGCAGTCATATCAATTTTAGTAAGCTATTCAGTAGTTCCTTTTGGATATCACCTTGTTTTAGCGGATCTCAATATCGGTGTTTTTTTATGGATTGCCATTTCCAGTATTGCTCCGATTGGACTTCTTATGTCGGGATACGGGTCAAATAATAAATATTCCTTTTTAGGCGGTCTACGAGCTGCTGCTCAATCGATTAGTTATGAAATACCATTAACTTTATGTGTGTTATCAATATCTCTACGTGCGATTCGTTGATATATAGACATAAACTTTTCTCTATTCCTTCCTTTCAAGGAAAGGGTTGGAATGGGTTGAGTAGATATCTTAATTTTTTTTTTATTCATTATTCGGGTTGATGAACTAAATCAAATAGTTAGATGAGTGAAAGAAAACAGCTTATATATAAATTCGCAGTAAAAAGATTGATTCTCATTTTCTATGTATAAGAGTTAGAGAGTTAAGCGGAAATAAACATAAACAGAAGAGACCGTTTCCCCCAAGATTGGTTGATTAGTCATCCTGACTTGAAGCGGGTTCAAAAGATCAACCGTATTGAGTTTTCACTATAATTTTTATGTATTAGCATAACGGGGGATTGAGCAAAAACGAGTGGATGGTTAGAAACACGAACATATGTAAAGGATTAGTAATGGAGATTATGTAAATTCTCCAAAAGGACATTTTTACATAATATACAAACAAAGAATACTAATTGGGGCTTTAAGTTGGTAGAAATGATCAGGCAGTACTCCCCATGACACGATTCCAATCCAGAGTATACTCCTATCCACCGATTTAATAAATAACTATTCGAAACGAAATAATCCTTTACTTTATTTTGAAAGCCCTCTTTTTCTCAGAAATAGAAAGAAGAATAGGAACGAAAAAAAAAAAAAAAAAAGATATACTTTTTTTATTCTTTGTTACTTTTATTCTTTCCCATATACATATTAATAGATATATAATTTGTGTCATAATTCATTAATTAATATAATATAGAATTTTTTTTTTCGTACGTGAAACCAACGGGTTATTGATATTTTTACAAGAAGTATTTTATTGAACAGTTAAGTTATTACTGAACAAAGAAGAATTGAAATTATTATTGAAATTATTAAATTAAAGAAAGGATGAGATCAATTCAGAAGTACTTTTTTTATTTAATTTGGAATTAAAATAATTATAACAGACAGAATTCAATTGGTCTAATTTGGGACCGGCCGATAGTTATCCATCCTACAAACATATCAAGATTCAAAAAAGAATACTGACGCGGTCCCTATATTTATTTCTGGCCTTCAAGGAGCCGTATGAGGTGAAAATCTCATGTACGGTTCTGTAATAGCGATGGTAACAGTGATGGTATCACCGACTATAATTATCTAACAGTTCAAGTACAATTGATATTGTTGAGGCGCAATCAAAATATGGTTTTTGGGGATGGAATTTGTGGCGTCAGCCTATAGGGTTTATCATTTTTATTATTTCTTCCCTAGCAGAATGTGAGAGATTACCTTTTGATTTACCAGAAGCAGAAGAAGAGTTAGTAGCAGGTTATCAAACCGAATACTCGGGTATAAAATTTGGGTTATTTTATGTTGCTTCCTATCTAAACCTATTGGTTTCTTCATTATTTGTAACAGTTCTTTACTTGGGAGGTTGGAATATATCTATTCCGGACATATATGTTTCTGAGCTTTTTGAAATAAATAAAACATGTGGAGTTTTTGGAGCGATAATTGGTATCTTTATTACATTAGCTAAAACTTATTTGTTCTTGTTCATTCCTATCACAACAAGATGGACTTTACCGAGGCTAAGAATGGACCAACTATTGAATCTTGGATGGAAATTTCTTTTACCTATTTCTCTCGGTAATCTATTATTAACAACTTCTTTCCAACTCTTTTCACTGTAAAGTAACATTCTATATTCACAACGTGTCTCAAACAAGAGAAATAAACAAACATAAAACTATTCATATATATATTAACGATATGTTCTCTATGGTAACTGGGTTCATGAATTATGGTCAACAAACAGTACGAGCTGCAAGGTACATTGGTCAAAGTTTCATGATTACTTTATCCCACGCAAATCGTTTACCCGTAACTATTCAATATCCTTATGAAAAATCAATCACCGCGGAGCGTTTCCGCGGTCGAATCCATTTTGAATTTGATAAATGTATTGCTTGTGAAGTATGCGTTCGTGTATGTCCTATAGATCTACCCGTTGTTGATTGGAAATTGGAAACTGATATTCGCAAGAAACGGCTGCTTAATTACAGTATTGATTTCGGAGTCTGTATATTTTGTGGTAATTGCGTTGAGTATTGTCCAACGAATTGTTTATCAATGACTGAAGAATATGAACTTTCTACTTATGATCGTCACGAATTGAATTATAATCAAATTGCTTTGGGTCGTTTACCAATGTCAGTAATTGACGATTATACAATTCGAACAATTTTGAATTCGCCTCAAATAAATAAGTAAATCTCTTATTAACGAATAATTTAGAATTACTTTACTAATAACTAATATAGAAGGAATTTAGGTTTCTTTCGTGTTGTTTGGTCAATAACTACAAATACCAACTATTGATTGGTTGGTAAGAAACGCGTCTTAATTTGGATTGAAAATCCATTAATTAATATATCCATAATTGTTTTAAAATATATCGTTTAGAATTAGAACGACTCTTTCAGATAAAGAATGAAATTAGTCCAATAATAGTACTCACATTTATTCATATCCCTTAGTATTTATTTACTTAGGATTAAATTAGGAATTGCTCAAAAATCATAAAAAAAAAAAAAAAAATTTCTGGTTGGGTCTCAATAAGGTCATGAAAAACATTTCTATTTATTTATCTCTTATTTTACATATAATGGATTTGCCCGGACCAATACATGATTTTCTTTTAGTCTTTCTGGGATCGGTTCTTATACTAGGAGGTATGGGGGTGGTATTATTTACCAACCCCATTTATTCTGCCTTTTCATTGGGAATGGTTCTTGTTTGTATATCCTTATTCTATATTCTATTAAACTCTTATTTTGTAGCTGCTGCACAACTCCTTATTTACGTGGGAGCTATAAATGTTTTAATCGTATTTGCTGTGATGTTCATGAATGGTTCAGAATATTACAAAGATTTGAATCTTTGGACCATTGGGGATGTGGTTACTTTGCCAGTTTGTACAAGTATTTTTGTTTTACTCATGATTATTATTACGGATACGTCATGGTACGGAATTATTTGGACTACAAGATCAAACCAGATTATAGAGCAAGATTTGATAAGTAATAGTCAACAAATTGGAATTCATTTATCAACAGATTTTTTTCTTCCATTTGAATTCGTTTCGATAATTCTTTTAGCCGCTTTGATAGGTGCAATTGCCGTAGCGCGACAGTAAAAAATTTATAGAATTAGCAATGCACATTAAACTCTGTTCGGTTTTATTACATTACATTTATTTCCCTTTAATTAAAGATTGTTTATGTCTAAAATAGAAATTATTCAATCTATTCTATTAATAATAGAAAATCTGCCTTTGTTCCGTACTTTTTTTTATTCTAGTCAATTGAATCTGTTGAATTGTTGTTCAGTTCATATTGAAATGAATCGAAATTGATAAGGAGTTGGTCAATGATGCTCGAACATGTACTTGTTTTGAGTGCCTACTTATTTTCTATCGGTATCTATGGATTGATCACGAGCCGGAATATGGTTAGAGCCCTTATGTGTCTTGAACTTATACTGAATGCGGTTAATATGAATTTCGTAACATTTTCTGATTTTTTTGACAGTCGCCAATTAAAAGGAAATATTTTCTCAATTTTTGTTATAGCTATTGCAGCCGCTGAAGCAGCTATTGGCCCGGCTATTGTTTCATCAATTTATCGTAACAGAAAATCAACTCGTATCAATCAATCGAATTTGTTGAATAAGTAGTATTAATCATATAAATTCTAATATTCATAAATTAGAATTACCATGACCATACATTAACGTAATAATACATGTTTTCAAAAATGTAAGAAATTAAAGTATCTTGGCTCTATCGCATGAGTCAATCCAGAAGTAGATTGATTAGAAAAATTATGATAAATTATTGATTCATCTGGTGTCTAAATATATGATTCATTTACAAGTTTACTAGATCGAAACTTTATGACATTCAAAAATTTATAGATCCAAATGTCACATTCAGTAAAGATTTATGATACGTGTATAGGGTGTACTCAATGCGTGCGCGCCTGCCCAACGGATGTATTAGAAATGATACCTTGGGACGGGTGTAAAGCTAAGCAAATTGCTTCTGCTCCAAGAACAGAGGACTGTGTTGGTTGTAAGAGATGTGAATCCGCCTGTCCGACAGATTTCTTGAGTGTTCGAGTTTATTTATGGCATGAAACAACTCGAAGTATGGGTCTGGCTTATTAATACGTTCCAGAAAACCCTACTTGAATACATTTGATTTTTTTACCTTTACCGACAAAAACCCGCGCTCAAAAACTATTTATTTTGAGCACGGGTTTTTCTGGTCCAAGTTTATCTTGTTTTTACCATGAATAATTTTCCTTGGTTAACGCTAGTTGTAGTTTTGCCAATATTCGCGGGTTCCTTAATTTTCTTTCTCCCTCATAGAGGAAATAAGAAAATGCGGTGGTATACTATAGGTATATGCATAATAGAACTCCTTCTAACAACCTATGCATTCGGTTATCGTTTCCAATTGGATGATCCATTAATGCAACTGACAGAGGATTATAAATGGATCGATTTTTTTGATTTTTACTGGAGATTGGGAATAGATGGAATTTCTATAGGACCCATTTTACTGACAGGATTTATCACAACTTTAGCTACTTTAGCGGCTCGGCCGATTACTCGAGATTCCCGACTATTCCATTTTCTGATGTTAGCAATGTATAGCGGTCAAATAGGACCATTTTCTTCTCGAGACCTTTTACTTTTTTTCATCATGTGGGAGTTAGAATTAATTCCAGTTTATCTACTTCTATCCATGTGGGGGGGAAAGAAACGTTTGTATTCAGCTACAAAATTTATTTTGTACACTGCAGGAAGTTCCGTTTTTTTATTAATGGGAGTTTTGGGTATTGGTTTATATGGTTCCAATGAACCAACATTAAATTTTGAAACATCAGCTAATCAATCGTATCCTGTAGCACTGGAAATAATATTCTATATTGGATTTCTTATTGCTTTTGCTGTCAAATCACCGATCATACCCTTACATACATGGTTACCAGACACCCATGGAGAGGCACATTACAGTACTTGTATGCTTTTAGCCGGAATCTTATTAAAAATGGGAGCGTATGGATTGGTTCGGATCAATATGGAATTATTACCCCACGCCCATTCTATATTCTCTCCCTGGTTGATTATAGTAGGCACAATTCAAATAATCTATGCAGCTTCAACATCTCCCGGTCAGCGTAATTTAAAAAAAAGAATAGCCTACTCTTCTGTATCTCATATGGGTTTCATAATTATAGGAATTGGTTCTATAAGCGATACGGGACTCAACGGAGCCATTTTACAAATAATCTCTCACGGATTTATTGGCGCTGCGCTTTTTTTCTTGGCCGGAACGAGTTATGATAGAATACGTCTTGTTTATCTCGACGAAATGGGCGGAATGGCTATCGCAATTCCAAAAATATTCACGACTTTCAGTATCTTATCAATGGCTTCTCTTGCATTACCGGGCATGAGCGGTTTTGTTGCCGAATTGTTAGTTTTTTTTGGAATACTTACTAGTCAAAAATATCTTTTAATGACAAAAATATTAATTACTTTTGTAATGGCAATTGGAATGATATTAACTCCTATTTATTCATTATCTATGTTACGCCAGATGTTCTATGGATACAAGCTTTTTAATGCCCCAAACTCTTATTTTTTTGATTCTGGACCGCGAGAATTATTTGTTTCGATCTCTATCCTTTTACCTGTAATAGGTATTGGTGTTTATCCCGATTTCGTTTTATCATTATCAGTTGACAAGGTCGAAGCTATTATATCCAATTATTTTTTTCGATAGTTTTTGTGAGTAAACCAAAAAATGAAACCGAAATCCCATGATTTTAAAAATGGTTGATTGTACAATAAAAAAATGAGTCTTTTATATTCTTTTAAGTAAAATAAAAAAATTGGAATTCTATTATAACTAGATATCTTTTGAATTTGTGAGAACCGTTTGAATCAAGTAATGGAAATGATTCAAATGGTTCTTGATTGTTTACATGAAGTTTTCGTATATATACCTGTATGACGTCCTATGTTTATATTCGTCAAGTCTTTTATTCAATTAGATGTTAATGTAAATGAACCATAACTATGCAACCCTATTCCTAATAGATTAACCCCAAAATAGCATATCCAAATTATAAGAAAGCCCATTGAGGCCACAATTGCAGAATTTACACTTTCAAAATTTTTATTTGTTCTAATATGTAAATAAATAGCGAATATGGTCCAAGTAATAAATGCCCAAGTTTCCTTTGGATCCCAATTCCAATATGATCCCCATGCTTCATTAGCCCATACTGCTCCCGAAAGAATACCTACGGTTAAAAGGATAAACCCTAGACTAATAATACGATAACTCCAACGATCCAATTGTTGAATCAATTGATACCTGTAATAATTTTGAGACGAAATAAAAGAAGTGCTTCGTAAGACATTGTTTCTTTCGTTCACGTATTGAATCTCACTAAAGTAAACTGACTCATTTTCTAAATTATTGCTTTTACTAAAAATCCTTATGAATTTTCGAAATGTAATGACTAGAAGAGCTAGTGATAATAATGATCCACACAAAAGAGCTGCATAGCTCAATACCATCATACTTACGTGCATCATTAACCAATGGGATTGGAGAGCAGGTACTAATATCGCGGATTGATGCATTTCAGTTAAAAGACCCGAAGTAGCAAAACCTTGAGTAAAAATAGCACTTGGCGCGGTTATTGCGCTTAAATGGTTTTTATGTTTTTTAAAATATGGAATAATATGAATAAAGGAAAAACTCCACGAAAGAAAAATAAATGATTCATATAAATCACTTAATGGTAAATGCCTCAAATACATCCAACGAGTAACTAATAATCCTGTTATGCAGAAAAAAGTAGCTATCATCCCCCTTTCTGACGAATCATCTAGTCCTACGATTTCATCGACTAATAAAATTATCAAATGAATTGTAATTACAATTGAAACGATCGAAAAGGATATATGAGTTAATATATGCTCTAAAGTTGAAAATATCATAAAAATTATTAAATTAATAAAGGCGTCCCTCAATTATAGGAATTGAAATCGGGAATTGAATTCATTATAGGACTTACTCTATGCCATGCCGCCACTCGGACTCGAACCGAGATGCTCTAGCACTGCTTCCTAAGAGCAGCGTGTCTACCGATTTCACCATAGCGGCTTATTCGAAATCATAATAACCTATTTTTATTCAATCGTCGAGCTTGAAGGAGTTAATTCAATCCAATATTTTTTTTAGGAAACCATTCAAATTGATGAATAAAAACTTGTTTAAAAATTAGGGATTAAAACGTTTCCGTTAACGTTAATAATATTGATTTTTCTTATTATTATCTTTTTATTTAGTTATCTTATTATTATCTTTTTATTTAGTTATTTAGTATTTTAGGATGTCAATTTTATTTAACTGAACTAACAATGTATTTTTTCGTAGGCTATTACTTTATGCTCTCCTAAAACTAAAATGTAACAGTTGTAACTAGATAATTTTTACTTCAATCCCTGGATATAAGTAAAAAAAATGTTCTGCCTCGTTTGCATTTTTTAATGATTAATTTCTTTTATCATTTATTTTATTAATCTAAAATAAAAAATTCATTTTATCGATTAATAAAAAAATAGAATTTTTATATAACACAATTTTAGCGATACACTCAAAAGATTTATGTAAATATTTGCATAGTTAGGTTGCGTTAGGATTTTTTGTTGTGTAGAGAATTTGCGTTAAGATTTAGCAAACCCATTAAGTTAGGTATTTGGGGTGGTCGTATTAATCATATAAAAAAATTTCGTATAGAAATTGTACCGTACTTCAAAATATTTTCTAAATTTTTTAATTAATATACATATATTATATCTTGATCGATCTTCCAATCGAAACATAGGATCTAAAATAGATCACTCAAAATTGGCGCATTCGTCATATAACTACCTAAAAATGTAAACGGGGCTTTTATTAATTTAATTGGGTTTAAGGAATTTATATAGTGATAATCATTTCTAAAACCCAAAATAATGGTTTAAAAGATTATAAAAAACATTTTAAACTTAATCAATTAGTTTCAACGACCTCTTCTTTATAATATAAAATCAAAAATATAACTAAAAAAAAATTCTTTTTATTATTGAGTAAGGGCGATGGGGAAAGTGATAATCCCCATCCGGAAAATGATAAAACATACTAAAATGAAAGGCGAAACCTTGCGCTTGCGTTTACCCCTTTTTCAAACAAAAAAGTACCATTCATTTTTAGAATTCAGTAGACAACAGAATTCTTATCTATATCAGAAACGAAAGAAAAATTTGGCTTCAAATTAAAGTAAAACAAATTCAATTTTATATTCGTTTAAATTAAAACATTATGAGACTAATTCTTTTTTATTTTTTTTATTTTTAATGTATATTGTTTATATTGTAATTTATCTTATATATTAATATTTATTCTTTTACTATACTATTATGATGTTAATATTAATTATATTTTACTATACTATTATGATGTTAATATTAATTATAATTGATAAATATTATTATAATTGATAAATATTATTTATCATTTTTATAACTTATAAATCTTATAAATAAACTATAAACAAAATTATATCACTTTATTAGTTATTAGAACGATTCAGATTATTTATTTCTTACACAAAAAAAACTTTTAGAACTCCCGGTAGAAAGAGATTTCGCTAACGAAAAAGCTTTCAATGCTGCCCTATATCCCTTCCTTTTCCAAATATTTTTACGAATACGCTTTTTTGAAATAGAGGTGCGCTTTTTTGGAACTGCCATTAAAAAGTTATAATAGGTTTTTCGGTTGGATGTGAAAGACATCTATTGTTCAAAATCAATTGTTCTTTACTATTCTCTATCTATTTTTTCTCTAAATTAGACTCCAAAAAAAAGGGGGGAGGGGGGGGGGGGGGTAAAAATCACATAAAATATTAATAAGAACGATAAGGTACACTATGCCAAATAGATTGAAGTTGATAAAATAAAAAAAAAAATAATAATAAAAAAAAAAAAAAGAAAGATTGTCCGTTTCGTTTTCTTTCTATTTTCGTCGTGTTACATTTATACATGTAATAAAAAAACCTAAAAGTTTAATAACCCAACCCTTCTCCCGCTTAATTAAAAAATAAAAAAACTTTAATAATTTTTTCTATTATATTAATTAATTTAATATTAATTTAATTCTTCAAGCTCGAAGAAAGAGTCCACAAAATTTTAATTATCAAATGAGACTAGTAGTTAATCTGTTAAAGGATACAAAATACATAATTTAAAGGCATTTTATTTGCCCCCCTTTTTTTTTTCCGTAAAATTAAAGTGTTGGATATCATAGCATTTCCTACAAATAGCTTTTATTGTAATGTAAGACAAACAATTAGTTACAAAACAAATTGGTTAATGATTCTAAATAACCGAATTACAATAAATAGTTTTAGTTATGGGCTTTATGATTCATATCAAATACTGTTTTTGGTATAATTATTTATCCTTGTTCTATAGATATAAAAAAATTATTGTAATACGTAATAATTAAAATGAAAATTAGAATTTTCATTTTTTATCTTCATAAAATTTTATTTAAAAATTTGAATTTAATATTTCAGTATTAATAAATTTAATATTTCAGTATTAATAAAATTAAATACGGATTTTTTTTTCACTAGTGACTTATTTATATCATTTGACCAATTAGAACCTCTTAATTTTAAATATTTGAAGTAGTTTGGAAAGATTCAGAATAATTAAGGCTAGAAAATTCTATTTAAGTTTGATTTTATATATCTTAATTTTTTTTATTAACCGACCCCTTTCAAAAGAAAAGAAATAAGAACCGGTGACTCAGAAACAATTAATTAAGATAAATTTTTTTTTTTTTTTTTTTTTTTATGGAATATACATATCAATATTCATGGATTATACCTTTCATTCCACTTCCAGTTCCTATCTTAATTGGAACTGGACTTCTACTTTTTCCAACGGCAACAAAAAATCTTCGCCGTATGTGGGCTTTTCCTAGTGTTTTATTATTAAGTATAGTTATGGTTTTTTCAGCCCTTTTTTCTATTCAGCAAATAAATAAAAATTCTGTCTATCAATATGTATGGTCTTGGACCATCAATAATGATTTTTCTTTAGAATTTGGCTGCTTGGTTGATCCACTTACTTCTATTATGTCGATATTAATCACTACTGTTGGAATTATGGTTCTTATTTATAGTGACAATTATATGTCTCATGATCAGGGATATTTGAGATTTTTTGCTTATATGAGTTTTTCCAATACTTCAATGTTGGGATTAGTTACTAGTTCTAATTTGATACAAATTTATATTTTTTGGGAATTAGTTGGAGTGTGTTCTTATCTATTAATAGGTTTTTGGTTCACACGACCCAGTGCCGCGAATGCTTGTCAAAAAGCGTTTGTAACTAATCGTGTCGGGGATTTTGGTTTATTATTAGGAATTTTGGGTTTTTATTGGATAACAGGTAGTTTCGAATTTCGGGATTTGTTTGAAATATTCAATAACTTGGTTTATAATAATGAAGTTAATTTTTTATTTGTTACTTTATGCGCCTCCCTATTATTTGCCGGCGCTGTTGCTAAATCCGCCCAATTTCCCCTTCATGTATGGTTACCTGATGCCATGGAAGGGCCTACCCCCATTTCGGCTCTTATACATGCCGCTACTATGGTAGCAGCAGGAATTTTTCTTGTAGCTCGGCTTCTTCCTCTTTTCATAGTTATACCTTACATTCTAAATCAAATAGCTTTGATAGGTATAATAACATTATTTTTAGGAGCCACTTTAGCTCTTGCTCAAAAAGATATTAAGAAAAGCTTAGCTTATTCTACAATGTCTCAATTGGGTTATATGATGTTAGCTCTAGGTATGGGGTCTTATCGAGCTGCTTTATTTCATTTGATTACTCATGCTTATTCGAAGGCATTGTTGTTCTTAGGATCTGGATCAATTATTCATGCGATGGAAGCTATTGTTGGATATTCTCCAGATAAAAG